CCACCTCAAAGTGAAATATAGTATTTAATTCTTTCTTTCATTTAATGCCTATTGGTGTTCCAAAAGTTAAAATAAATAGGCGTGGAATTCGACGTCGACTTTGGACTGACATATAGTGCGACTTGTCAGATATATTGGGTCATATGGTATTTCCCCGTTCTCTCCCCCGATCGAGATATCCCCCGTTTCGCCCAAGAAAGATAAATTGAATCATCCAAAATTTGGAGCGTGAAGTGCAATTAGATCCATTTTTGAGGGGATTCATATTACTATTATCAATTAGAATAATTCAATTAGAATAATTTATGGTTGACTTGGTTGGACTAAAAAAATGAAGTATCCAGGCTCCGTTTAGAAAAAACCCAATTGGATTGGTAAGATATCTATGATTGCTATTCATATTTTTCTTTGTAAAGAGATCCTAATTGTCAAGCAAAGTTATCTCAACTCTAATAAATACTTGTATAAAATGAATTGAAAAAAAAAAAAAGAAATACAAAAAGAAATGGTAATGGGAGCATTTGTCCTATATGTACAAATCCAAATCGGGTGGATCTTTACCCGGAGTAGAGCATAAACCTAAAAAGATGAAAAAGACCCATTCAGGAACAAGAAAATACCATCGCGGTTTGGATTAAATCTCGATGAAAGAATACATCAATGAGAAGTTAATTCGATAAGTTTAATGACCCTTTCATATAACTTCGAATTTTATAATGGAAAATCGAAAAAAGGAGTAAAAACTCGTCTTTATTGAAAAATCGAAGAAAAGCCCTTTCGTTAGAAATAAGAAAGAACCTTTCTAGAAAAAAAGAAAGAGGACTGGAATCTATACATTGATTCACAATTTTTTTGAACCGTATGCATCAAAAGGCGCATGTACGGTTCCTAAGGGATACAATTTTACCCTAATCAACCGACTTTATCGAGAAAGATTACTTTTTTTAGGCCAAGGGATTGGTACTGGTGTTGGGAATCAACTTATTTGTCTTCTGATATATCTCAGTATGGAGGATGAGGACAAAGAGCTGTATATGTTTATAAACTCTCCTGGCGGCTGGGTAGTACCTGGGCTCGCCCTTTATGATACTATGCAATATGTGCGACCAGATATCCATACAATATGCATAGGATTAGCCGCTTCAATGTCATCTGTTGTCCTGGTCGGAGGAGAAGTTAACAAACGTATAGCATTCCCTCGCGCTTGGCGCCAATGAGGTTTTTATTTGAGAGAAAAAAGAAGACTATGCCTTCGCCATATGAATACTAAGTAATAATAGCATGGCACTTCGAATTCGATATGATAAATTTTTGTATTGTTTTTTTTTTTCAAAACATTAGATTCTGTATCGAGAGAGTAGTATGAGATAAGGGGTACTTCCGATTTTCTCTTATCTATCGGGAGTTCAGTTGAGCGTCACAAACTTTTTTGTTTTCATGCCGGAGAGTTCTTAACAATATTTATGTTATGAAAGAGTACGAAAAAAAAAAATATTTTTTCCTTATTTGATCGGATTAAAAAGAAACTTTGGGATTGCTGAATCACAGACAAAAAAAAAGAAAAAATAAACATATAAAGCAACGGAGCCATCATAGTATTTTTGAACTACTCCGAAAGGAAGGATGGCAATTTGATTATTTACCCATCTGAGTCTGATAGATTCTATTTTTCTCTTTCTTCAATAGAAAGGAGAGGGGTCAATTTTCTTGTAGAGCCGTATGCACAAAAGATGCCTGTACGGTTGTTCAATTCTATCTTTTTTCTAGTCTTTATCTTTCTTTTCTCTTTGCTTTATCATACGAGATAGGAGAAGCTTTTATTTTGTTATATCATCAGGGTAATGATGCATGAACCTTTTAGTGGTTTTTATATGGCACAAGTAGGCGAATTTGTCGTGGAAGCGGGAGAAATGCTGAAACTGCGTGGAATCCTCGCAAGGATTTATGCAGAAAAAACGGGCAAACCCTTCTGGGTTATATCCGAAGATATGGAAAGAGATGTTTTTATGTCAGCAACAGAAGCCCAAAATTATGGAATTGTTGATTATGTAGCGGTTGACGGAAGAAAAAAGGCAAATGAAATGTACGCAAATTACGCAAAGCTGTTGTGATTTGCGATTTTATCTTCGAATTGAATATTCTATTAAATAGAAGTAATTCACCATCATTTGGTTAGGATCAATCTAAACCAACCTATCATATTATGTATACGATTCAACATGCCAACTATTAAACAACTTATTAGAAATACAAGACAGCCAATCAGAAATGTCACAAAATCCCCCGCTCTTCGGGGGTGCCCTCAGCGTCGAGGAACATGTACTAGGGTGTATGTGCGACTCGTTTAGATCATGAGCTGGCAAAAAGCAAAAAAACGACTTTTACAGTATCAATGATCAGTACCGGTGAATGGGATAGGATGGAAAAAGGAACTCCATCCATTATTCAAAAAAAAAAACTCTACCATATCCCCCTATTGTGTATGAAGTTTATGGTTTCC